AAAAGTCCGGTATCTTCCTCCAAATTAGTGAATTAAGAGGTTTTTTTTGTGCAGAAAAAGAAAGAGCAGTGCAATCTTTCAAACTTACATTTGAAATGTGAAATATTTATACAAAAGGGGGGGGGAGATCAAGACAATGCAGCAGGGATGGTTATCTAATTGGCTAGTCAAGCATGAGGTGGTTCATAGATCTTTGGGCTTCGATCACCGAGGAATAGAGACTTTACAAATAAAAGCAGGGGATTGGGATTCCATTGCTGTCATTTTATATGTATATGGTTATAATTATTTACGTTCCCAATGTGCTTATGATGTAGCACCCGGTGGATCTTTAGCTAGCGTGTATCATCTTACGAGAATACAGTATGGTATAGATAACCCAGAAGAAGTATGCATAAAAGTCTTTGCCCAAAAGGATAATCCTAGAATCCCGTCTGTCTTCTGGGTTTGGAGAAGTGCCGATTTTCAAGAACGCGAATCTTATGATATGGTGGGAATTTCTTATGATAATCATCCGCGCCTTAAACGTATCTTAATGCCTGAAAGTTGGATAGGTTGGCCCTTACGTAAGGACTATATAACCCCTAATTTCTATGAAATACAAGATGCTCATTGAATGATAATAAATTCATGCTCACTTATACAACACAACTCTAGATTTTATTCAAGTCAAGGAATATTTTGCTATTCTGTTCCTAGACGAAACGAAATACCTATTATATTCTAATTACTTCCTATTATACAAAAAGGTCCAGATAGACTGATCAAAAAAGGGCTTCGATTTTCCAATTTGGAAAATCACATATTCATTTCCTTCCTATGAACAGAAAAATACAATGACTCAAAGAAGTTCTTACCACGAACTTTGTACCGCGCACATTACTTAGAACAACTAGGAAAGTCAGTATGCAAGAAAAAAAATATTCTTAGGAATAGCGGAATACAAAATTGATAAGAAATACAAAAATGAAGCAAAGGGCACCTAATCTCACCTCCTTCTATAACTATAAAGAAAAGAACCTGAGATTTTAACACTTTTTGAAAGTGTTTAGAGATTTATTTACTTAGTGTATACTAAGTATATTATTAATGAATATGTACCCCAATGCATCTCGCAGTATTTGTATCAATATCTATTTGGTAGATCCTTTTTTTCTGTGCCAGGAACCAGATTTGAACTGGTGACACGAGGATTTTCAGTCCTTTGCTCTACCAACTGAGCTATCCTGACCTTTTCTTGTGCATCATCCTAGTAGAGTATTTGCATCTATGTCAATTAAAGGGACTAAAAAATCAATAAAGTATTCCATTCCTAATTTGGAAATGGGGGGGATAGTCCTATGCATTGTGGATGGCTTACTTAATAATACTTAAAAATTGAATTAATAATTGAGATTCTTTGCGGATACTCTAATAAAAAAGAAATCCATTTAATGAAATGAATAGCATAAGATCTATTGAGTTCTCTTCGCACTCCTTTGTGAAAGAGTAGAATGAGAAAGCTAATGAATCTTGAACCCATTGATAAAAGAAAAAAGAGGATAAATACTATGGTTAGGGAATAAAGGAGGGTTTGGGGATAGAGGGACTTGAACCCTCACGACTTATAAAGTCGACGGATTTTCCTTTTACTAGAAATTTCATTGTTGTCAGTATTGACGTGTAGAATGGGACTCTCTCTTTATCCTCGTCCGATTAATCTTCTTTTTAAAATAAAAAATCTCAAAAACAATGAATTGAAGGATTTGATTATTCAATATTCGAGTGGAATGGATTCACAAGAATTCTAAATAAATTAAGAATTTTCTATTTCATAATCATTCCTAATTTCATTATAAAAAAAAAATAAAGAACCTATATTATGATAGGGGTTCTGTGATTAATCGTTTGCTATGTCAGCATCTATACGTGTGTATTAGACGTATAAAGTCCTTCTTTCTCTAATTTAGTAATTTAGAGGGAGTTTCACTACCAACACAACGTAATTACACCTCGATTCGTTAGAACAGCTTCCATTGAGTCTCTGCACCTATCCTTTTCCTTTGGGTTCTAGTTTGAGAACCACTTGTCTTTTCAAAAAAGGGATTTGGCTCAGGATTGCCCATTTTTGATTCCAGGGTTTCTCTGAATTTGGAAGTTACCACTTAGCAGGTTTCCATACCAAGGCTCAATACAATCAAGTCCGTAGCGTCTACCGATTTCGCCATATCCCCATTGTCCCCTTTTTCTTTGAAACCTGGATTTCTTGTGCAATTTCCTACATCTCTTAGTTTTTTTTTTGAATCATTGAATTCATTATTCGACGTAGTCTAACAGCTCGTCTCTATTCGAGAGACCCCGCTTATTGCAATTCAGCATTGAATTGATTCTACCGTCGATATATTTGCAATTCAATTGGAATCAATATATCCAAAAGTTTTTCTCTCCCCCACCCCCTTCTTTCCTTTTTTAGAGTATTCAAAATCATACTATAACGCTTGATATTCATTCTTTTTTTTTTTTCTAATCAGAATTAGAAATTGCATTTGTTATGATTCTATCTTTTCCTTAGTGAAATAGTAATCCTTAAATTATTAACAAATAAAAAAAAAACAAAATATTTCAAAAAATGTATATAATGCTCGAATGAAAATGCCAAGAGATTCGCATTTGCTCGTTATTATTCATATAGCTTATTCTTTTCTATGTATTAGATTATTCGTCCGAGCCATATCAATCTGAAATCAAATTCAATATAGAAATTGGAATAGATTCTATTAGAAAAATCGATTTGCGAGTTAGAGAAATAAAAAGAAAGTTCAATAAATTCTATAATCCTATTTAAGAATAGCGTTTAGTTAAGCATATCAAGCTAACTTTATCCTTATGAAATTTTCGTTTTTTTTTTTCTAAGTAGAATTTCCAATTTCGAACTAGTTAATAACTAAGATTAATAATTAAGATTAATAATTAAGATCTACCACTTTACGGATTTCCTATATATATTTCTATTTGTTACACTATTTTTGTTATGTAAGCCCACTTAGCTCAGAGGTTAGAGCATCGCATTTGTAATGCGAGGGTCATCGGTTCAAATCCGATAGTCGGCTTTTTTCTTTTCTCTATTGATGTTCCACGAACAATAATCTCTTTTTTTCTCCGAATTAAATGGAGAATCCAGAGTCCATTACGTCGTTCTACCTTACAATTTTGCTAGATACAAAACATTAAAATAAATAATATATATACAAACAATTAAGATGTTGATGAAATTCCATTTTTTGTGGTACTTTAGTAGATTTTATTCTGTTTATCCTTTAGTTTAATTCAGTTTTAATTTAATTTCGATGTATTCTGTAATGTAAATACAATGAAATTTATTGTGTAAAATAGAATTTCAATAAAAAAAGGAGTCTTCATGTCCCGTTATCGAGGACCTCGTTTAAAAAAAATACGCCGTCTGGGAGCTTTACCAGGACTCACTAGAAAAACGCCAAAATCCGGAAGTAATCTGAAAAAGAAATTCCATTCTGGGAAAAAAGAGCAATATCGTATTCGTCTTCAAGAAAAACAGAAATTGCGTTTTCATTATGGTCTTACAGAACGGCAATTACTTAGATATGTACATATCGCTGGAAAAGCAAAAAAGTCAACAGGTCAGGTTTTACTACAATTACTTGAAATGCGTTTGGATAATATTGTTTTTCGATTGGGTATGGCTTCAACCATTCCTGGGGCCCGGCAATTAGTTAACCATAGACATATTTTAGTAAATGGTCGTATAGTTGATATACCAAGTTTTCGTTGCAAACCCCGAGATATTATTACTACGAAGGATAAACAAAGATCAAAACGTCTGGTTCAAAATTCTATTGCTTCATCCGATCCGGGCAAATTGCCAAAGCATTTGACGGTTGATACATTGCAATATAAAGGACTAGTACAAAAAATCCTAGATAGAAAGTGGGTCGGTCTCAAAATAAATGAGTTGTTAGTTGTAGAATATTACTCTCGTCAGACTTGAACTTAACGAAAAAGGAAAGGTTCATAGAATTTTTTTCCCCTTCCCCTTCCCCTTTCCCCGAACTAAATCAACCTAAGGCTCTTAATTCGTATTTTCCCATTCGCCTAGTAGAAATAGATTAACCTTAGGATCTTTTTTATTTTTTTATTTTACATACCAAAGTAATTTGCTTTAGAGAATTCTATTAAATAAAGGTATTATTAGTCAAATAAATTGTTATTTGATTTGATACATTGTGATCGGTAACGTTGATGAATTAAGAGAAACGGAAAGAGAGGGATTCGAACCCTCGGTAAACAAAAGTCTACATAGCAGTTCCAATGCTACGCCTTGAACCGCTCGGCCATCTCTCCTACATAATCTTATTATGGAAAATAAACTGAGTGAATAGCGAGTTTTCGTATTCCCGCAGTACAGGTACAGCCACAACCGCTCGGGGATTCCATGGCTCTATTGGTATTGGAAAAATTCTTTTTTTTATCTAAGTGTGAGGATCCTTTATTTTTTTACTAGGAATTCCGCTCCCTCAAAAGTTTTTCTTTGGGGAAAACCTAAATAAAAAGAGAATAGAAGAATTCTTATTCTTCCATAAGAAAATAAAGGAACCAAGGAATCCTAGAATTCTATTTGCATAAGGTATGTTACGCCATACAATCTAAATAAAAAAGGGTATGGGATAATTAATGACTTTGAAAACGCGAAATAGCTGATGAGAGAAGTTGTTGTTAAGAAATAGGAAAGTGGAATGAAATCCAATCTTAGTCAGATATTTCATATCTGTTCTTGTCCAAACAGAAGGAAAAGGAGACAATTTGAGCTGAGCGGAAAATCAATACCTCTCTTATCTATTTAGAGCATATGGAGCGATTTATAAGAATAAAATGTTTTTATGTTATTTTGTGATAGAATAAAAAGAATTCTATATAGAATGGATTGGGAATTATGCCTAGATCCCGTATAAATGGAAATTTCATTGATAAGACCTCCTCGATTGTAGCCAATATTTTATTGCAAATAATTCCGACAACCTCAGGGGAAAAAAGGGCATTTACTTATTATAGAGATGGTGCGATTTGACTCTTTTTTTTTTTTTTTTAGCCCTACCTACATCTCAGTCTTATGAGAAAGAGAGGGGATTCGCATAGAGAGAACAAAATTAGTAAAGGAAACCCACGCTTGGGGAAGGTGAGGTGAACTAACAATTCCTTCTGTCGTGTATCCTCGATTGATGTGGCCTTTGATGCTTAAATTGTGGATTTGAGTATTGAGCGAAAGGTTACACCTACAGGATAGGTTCTGTATTACAGGCCAATCCTACTCTACTAGGACCAATAGGCAGCATAGGGGAGAAAAGCACTACACCTCGAAATAGGAATCAACAAGAGAAAAACTTTGTTAGAAATTAGCCCTTTCCTGATCGGTATTAGGATTGGGAAGAATGGTTGGGATAGCAAACAACCATCAGGTTTGTACGTTGGGTACCCTTATAACCATCAAAGGTCGTTGAAGTGGCTAATTCCTCTAAATAGGAGGCGTTGAGAACAAAGAAATTCCCGGAGCTATCGTTTTCCTCTAGCATTAATAGAATTCATTGGTGTTAAGAAAAACCTCCTGGGGGAAGGTTGGCTAGAGATTTCTTGGAAAAATACCAGCCCCTTTCGGTCCATAATGAGATGGGACTAATTCTATTTTCATTCTATAGATTTTTTGCTTAGTACTATGTACAGAAGGGGGGAGCCGTATGAGATGAAAACCTCATGTACGGTTTTGGAACGGAGATTTTTTGAATAGAATGAACGACCGTAACGGATGTTGGCTCAATCCGAAGGAAATTATGCGGAAGCTTTGCAGAATTATTATGAAGCTACGCGACTAGAAATTGATCCCTATGATCGAAGTTATATACTATATAACATCGGCCTTATACACACAAGCAATGGAGAGCATACAAAGGCTTTGGAATATTATTTCCGGGCGCTAGAACGAAACCCCTTCTTACCGCAAGCTTTTAATAATATGGCCGTGATCTGTCATTACGTGCGACTATCTCCACTATAGAAAGAAAGAAGAAAAAAAAAGATGAAATTTTCTAGTATTTACTAGAAAAAGGGCTTTCTACATAGGGATCGTCAAAACAATGATTTTGCCCTATCAGCTGTAGGAAAGAAGAACACTTCACGAGAATCAAAATAAGAAGAAGAGCCTATACTACTACTCTATGGATAAAGTCTCAAATTGATAGAGAAAGCACCGTAAAGATCAATTAGTGAGCGACTGGGTCGATACAACTAAAAAAAAACTGCTTAATTATACCATGATATGGGGCAAAAATTAGGAATCTGCTTATGTAATAGAGCCGATCCACTAAAGGATTAAGCAGCGGTGTAGTATCAGATCCCAAAGATAGTAAGTTCTTTTTTCTTTCTTATGGGAAAAAGTCTTTTTCAAGGATTCTATAGAAATTTCATATATGAAAGACACGAAACCGAGATAGTTACCTTTCAGAAAATTCGAACGAAGGATATAGGTCTATCTATGCTTCATTCTTCTGAAGGTGGGAGAAAAGATCAGACTGATTATTGATCAAAATTAGGGTTTGAAACTTAGGTAATTAACTTCTTCTGCTTAACCCAAGAAGAAATTGGATCGATTTTTGAGAAATCGAATTCAGTTAAGATAGGGGAAATTAAGATAGCAATTTATGAGCCGTATGAGGTAGGAAACTCTCAAGTACGGTTCTAGGGGAAGGAACTGCCTATTCCGACCGAGGAGAACAGGCCATTCTACAGGGCGATTCGGAAATTGCGGAAGCTTGGTTTGATCAAGCTGCTGAGTATTGGAAACAAGCTATAGCGCTTACTCCGGGAAATTATATTGAAGCACAGAACTGGTTGAAGATTACGAAGCGCTTTGAATTTGAATAAAACCACTCTCCATTTTCATAAAATGGGTGGTTTGGTTGTTGATCCATTAATCAAATAATTTTGGTAGGAAGATCGAATCAAGAATTTCATTATATCCCTTTCTTCGACCTTCGATTTTATATCATATTTCATAAGGATAAACAATAGGGATAGGCTCTAGAACAGAAGTAATAAAGCAAATAAAAGGGGGCAATCTAAATATTCCTACCTAAAGGATGATTTTTTTAATAATTCTAATGAGTTTCTTGTAATTTGGAATCGAATAAAAATATTTATATTATGCTCACTCAAGGAAAGTAGATGTAGGGCTTATACCCTCAAAAAAAATACACTAGCTTCTTAAATTAAAACGTAAAAAAAAAATCTTTTTTTATTACGTCGGGAAATTTTTTTCCAGGATAACCGATGTCCGTTAGGCACCTAATCCTTATGTCATAATAGATCCGAACACTTGCCTCGCATTGACTTCAATATATAATTGCTCCAGTGAATAACTAAAAAAAAAAAAAGAAGGGCAGTAGATAGTAAAGAAAAAGACTAATCATAATATCTATCCTTCAAAGATTCACTAAAAAGACAGTTGGCGGGTCTCTTTGTATGTCTTGTCCGGAAAGAGGAGGACTTAATGATTATTCGTTCGCCGGAACCAGAAGTTAAAATTGTTGTGGATAGGGATCCTGTAAAAACATCTTTTGAGGAATGGGCCAGACCCGGGCATTTCTCAAGAACAATTGCTAAGGGCCCCGATACTACCACTTGGATCTGGAACCTACATGCTGATGCTCACGATTTCGATAGTCATACCGGTGATTTGGAGGAGATCTCTCGAAAAATCTTTAGTGCTCATTTCGGTCAACTCTCCATTATCTTTCTTTGGTTGAGTGGCATGTACTTCCACGGTGCCCGTTTTTCCAATTATGAAGCATGGCTAAGCGATCCTACTCACATTGGACCCAGTGCTCAGGTAGTTTGGCCAATAGTAGGGCAAGAAATTTTGAATGGTGATGTAGGCGGAGGTTTCCGAGGAATCCAAATAACCTCCGGGTTTTTTCAGATTTGGCGAGCATCCGGAATAACTAGTGAGTTACAACTCTATTGTACCGCAATCGGTGCATTGATTTTTGCATCGTTAATGCTTTTTGCTGGTTGGTTCCATTATCACAAAGCCGCTCCCAAATTGGCCTGGTTCCAAGATGTAGAATCCATGTTGAATCACCACTTAGCGGGGTTATTAGGACTTGGGTCTCTTTCTTGGGCGGGCCACCAAATCCATGTATCTTTACCGATTAACCAATTTCTTGACGCTGGGGTTGATCCTAAAGAGATACCACTTCCTCATGAATTTATCTTGAATCGTGACCTTTTGGCTCAACTTTATCCAAGTTTTGCCGAAGGAGCAACCCCCTTTTTCACCTTGAATTGGTCCAAATACGCAGAATTTCTTACTTTTCGCGGAGGACTAGATCCAATAACCGGTGGCTTATGGTTGAGCGATATTGCGCACCATCATTTAGCTATTGCTATTCTTTTCCTGATCGCTGGTCATATGTATAGGACCAACTGGGGTATTGGTCATGGACTTAAAGATATTTTGGAGGCTCATAAGGGCCCATTTACAGGACAAGGCCATAAGGGTCTCTATGAAATCCTAACAACGTCATGGCATGCTCAATTATCTCTTAACCTAGCGATGCTAGGCTCGACAACTATTGTTGTAGCTCATCATATGTACTCTATGCCTCCCTATCCATACCTAGCTACTGACTATGGTACACAACTTTCCTTGTTCACACACCACATGTGGATTGGCGGATTTCTAATAGTTGGTGCTGCTGCACATGCAGCCATTTTTATGGTAAGAGACTATGATCCAACTACTCGATACAACGATCTATTAGATCGCGTCCTTAGACACCGCGATGCAATCATATCCCACCTTAACTGGGTATGTATATTTCTAGGTTTTCACAGTTTTGGCTTGTACATTCATAATGATACCATGAGTGCTTTAGGCCGTCCCCAAGATATGTTTTCGGATACCGCCATACAATTACAACCCATCTTTGCTCAATGGGTACAAAATATCCATGCTGACGCACCTGGCGTAACAGCTCCTGGTGCAACAACAAGTACCAGCTTAACGTGGGGAGGTGGCGAGTTAGTAGCTGTAGGCGGCAAAGTCGCTTTGTTACCTATTCCATTAGGAACCGCAGATTTTTTAGTCCATCACATTCACGCATTTACCATCCACGTGACTGTATTAATACTTTTGAAAGGTGTTTTATTTGCTCGTAGTTCCCGTTTGATACCTGATAAAGCAAATCTTGGTTTTCGATTCCCTTGCGACGGGCCTGGACGAGGGGGAACATGTCAAGTCTCCGCCTGGGATCATGTTTTCTTAGGTCTATTCTGGATGTACAATGCAATTTCGGTAGTCATTTTCCATTTCAGTTGGAAAATGCAGTCGGATGTTTGGGGTACTGTAAGTGATCAAGGGATAGTAACTCATATCACAGGGGGAAACTTTGCACAGAGTTCCATTACGATTAATGGTTGGCTCCGAGATTTCTTGTGGGCACAGGCATCCCAAGTAATTCAGTCTTATGGTTCTTCATTATCTGCATATGGTCTTTTTTTCTTAGGCGCTCATTTTGTCTGGGCTTTCAGTTTAATGTTTTTATTTAGTGGCCGTGGTTATTGGCAAGAACTTATTGAATCTATCGTTTGGGCTCATAACAAATTAAAAGTTGCTCCTGCTACTCAGCCTAGAGCCTTGAGCATTATACAAGGACGTGCTGTAGGAGTAACCCATTACCTTCTGGGTGGAATTGCCACAACATGGGCATTCTTCTTAGCGAGAATTATTGCAGTAGGATAGTGGCTAGGAGGATTTGAAAGGCATTATGGAATTAAGATTTCCCAGGTTTAGCCAAGGCTTAGCTCAGGACCCCACTACTCGTCGTATTTGGTTTGGTATTGCTACCGCACATGATTTTGAAAGTCATGATGATATTACTGAGGAACGTCTTTATCAGAACATTTTTGCTTCTCACTTTGGGCAGTTAGCAATAAT